TTTGTCCTCCCCTTCGCCGAAGTCTACGTAAAGAGACCGAAGGAAAGTAAGGTTTTGATCCGGAAATTTTTCTATCATTCATGTATCATTGATCGGTAGGGGGATTTTCATCTCTTGTCCATTCTTTCCAGTCTTTTCGTTTCCGTACCACAAAAATTGGAAATAGAGAATCTATATCCAAGAAAGGTCTAACCGTTGGAATAATAGTATCCATTGTTATTTGATTTGATACATTGTGGTCAGTAACATAGTTGAATTAGTACGGAAAGAGAGGGATTCGAACCCTCGGTAAACAAAAGCCTACATAGCAGTTCCAGTGCTACGCCTTCAACCACTCGGCCATCTCTCCTACAGACTGATTATGGCCCAGAAACGGAGTTAATAGTGAGTCATTCATATTCAATTTTTTTTTTGATAGGCACGTCCAACCAATTCTAACTATAAAAATAATTTTTTTTAACTATGTTTAATGGATACTTTTAGCTCATGATTCTATTTAGTTTTTTAAACTATGATTCCATTTTTTATAAAAATTCGACTTTTACAGTTTTCGATTTTTAACCAACAACTGCTTATCCCATACATAGATCTAGTCAAAATTTATGAATCATAGAATAATTATTCGATTCTTTTTGCTCTTTGGATTGGATCATAATTCAATCAAAAAACTTCTAGAATTACCCCAATCTGTAAGATAAATAAAATTATTTTATTCTTCAACTTCGCTGAAATCAGAATGGTTCTCTTCATTCTGATCCTACTACATTTGGATGAAATTGAACAGGATTGAAATATTTCTTATGTTTTATTGATTCCTGTGAAATCAAAAAGAAACAATTTGAATATCGAGTAGGATTTTTTAATGAATCCGTTTTTATGTTATTTCGTACTATGCAATTCCTTTGTTTGTGGGATCATTTTCTCACGAGAGGTAATTAAAAGAAATTATAGAATGGGGTTGTTACCGATGCCTAGATCTGGGATAAATGGAAATTTTATCGATAAGACCTTTTCAATTGTAGCCAATATCTTATTACGAATAATTCCGACAACTTCCGGGGAAAAAGAGGCATTCACCTATTACAGAGATGGTGCGATTTGATTTTTTTTTTATTTTCTTTACCGCTCTCCGTCTTAGTAGAAAGACACATTATTCGGGATAGAAAGAAAACAATAATTGAAATAAATCTACGCTTCTTGGAGGTGCAATTTCCATTAAAAAAAAAAAAATGCCTTCTGTCGTGTATCCCCGATTAATGTAACCTCAGATGCTTTAATTGTCGATTCTAGTATTGAGCGAAAGGTGTAACCTATGGATTAAGTCAACCCTACTCCACTAGTAAAAATATCCACTAGTAAAAATAGGTAGCAGAGGGGAAGAAGCACTACACCTAGGAATCAACAACACGAAAACTTTGTTATAAATTATCCCTTTTCCTTATCGGGATCGGAACTTATAAAAATGGTTGGGACAACAAACATCCATCTCGTTTGTATTTTGGATACCTGTATAACCATCGAAGACTGTTGAAGTGACTAATTCCTGGAAATTTAGAGGCGTTGAGGACAAATAAATTGTTAGAGTTACCATTTTTATCTAGTAACAACATGCTTGATGTTAAGAAAAGATCTTTTACAGGAAGGTTGGCTAGAGATTTTTTGTAAAAACGCTAGTCCCATCAGTTCATAATGAGAGTATTTCAATCTTTTTTGATTTCATGTATTATGCTCATCTCATTATGCGCATCACATAAAGGGGGAGCCGTATGAGATGAGAATCTCACGTACGGTTCTGGAACGGAGATTCTTTGAATGGAATAACGAACGACCGTAACGGATGTCGGCTCAATCCGAAGGAAATTATGCGGAAGCTCTACAGAATTATTATGAAGCTATGCGACTAGAAATCGATCCCTATGATCGAAGTTATATACTCTATAACATAGGTCTTATCCACACAAGGAACGGAGAACATACGAAAGCTTTGGAATATTATTTTCGGGCACTAGAACGAAACCCGTTCTTACCACAAGCTTTTAATAATATGGCTGTGATCTGTCATTACGTGCGACTATCTCCACTATAGAAAGAAAAAAAAAGAGGAAATTCGCTAACGCTAATAAATACTAAAAAAAATAGGCTTTCTACATATGTATTGTCCAAACTAACGATTTGTATCAGCTGTAGCAAAGAAAGAAACTTCATAGAAGTAGAAATATGAAGAAATAGGTATGCCTAGATACTTTATTCTATGGATAAAGGATCTAATTGATAGAAGAAGCACCGTAAAGATCAATTAGTCAGGTTTTTGGCCGATACAATAAAAACTGCTTACTTATATCATGATATAAGATCAAAATGAAGGAATCCACTTATGTAATAGGGTGGATCCCCTACGATATTGAGCAGCGGTGTAGCATCAGATCCCAAAGACAGTAAGTCTTTTCTTTCTTATGAAGGAAAGTCTTTTTCAAGGATTCTATATAAATTTCTAGATGAA